ATAAACACTCCTTTTTAAAATGGAAAATCTAATAAAGAAAAATTAAAACTAAACTAACTGACAAATATCATAAATGAAGCGAAATCTACTAAAGTATTGCACTACAAAGAAGAATTAGAGAGATTCTATCATTATCCGAATTTTATTCTATTGTATATAGAATAGAAAATAAAAAAAAAAGACATTCTCCATTATGTAAAAAATCAAAATAAATAGAGAAAAGCCGGCTATCGGAGTCGAACCGATGACCATCGCATTACAAATGCGATGCTCTAACCTCTGAGCTAAGCAGGCTCACATAACACAAATTGTGCATGCATATGAATTCTTTCATAATGGGATATTACTTATTAATTGTTTATTAATTAGCTCTTCATAACTATAGTTTTCATCTCTAAAAATTCAATATAATATATATATAATATATATATTAATATAATAAGAATTCTAGAACTAGAATACCTTCTAATTTAATCTAATTTTAATATATATAAATATAATCTAAATATAATAGATATGTAAAATACTATTTCAAATACAAATCATTATTTCATTCAAATACAAATCATTATATCAAAGATTGAAATAATGACTAATATTAATTGAAATAATGACTAATATTAATAGATTAGATTTCAAATTGAAAAAAATATTATAATATTCTTATTATAATAAATAATTATAATTAATTAGATTACAGGACAAAGTAATTTATATTAAATAATAATATATAATTAATATAAATAATGTATAGAATAATGTATAGAATAGAATTCTAATGTAGAATTCTAAAAAATTGGATGGATTATCAAAAGAAATTAAAATATATAAAATATAGAAATAAGTAAAGTAATTATAAATTAATAAATGGATTTTTGCTTTTAGTTTTGTTATTATATTAGAATGATAGGGTCGGTATCTGTCCGCTCTAAGGAAAAAATAAAAAGAATCGAACGTTCAAGTATTCCAAATTCTATCAAAAAAAGATAGAAGGGGGAGATAAAAAAGAGATAGATATGTGGTATATATCTCTCTATATTGAATTGCGAATACAGAGATAATAGAATCATTTGAAAAAACATCCTAATGAGATCCCAATCTCAAAGAAAAAAAGGGGGGGTATGGCGAAATTGGTAGACGCTACGGACTTAATTGGATTGAGCCTTGGTATGGAAACTTACCAAGTGAAAACTTTCAAATTCAGAGAAACCCTGGAATTCACAATGGGCAATCCTGAGCCAAATCCTGCTTTCCGAAAACAAAAAAATAAAAGTTCAGAAAGTTAAAATTAAACAAAAAAGGATAGGTGCAGAGACTCAATGGAAGCTGTTCTAACAAATGGAGTTGACAACATTTCCTTTCGCAGTAGGAAATGAATCCTTCTATCAAAATTCTAGGAAGGATCAAGGATAAACATATATATTTATATATATTTACTGAAATACTATTTCAGTTGATTAATGAAAATTACAAACTTATATTTGGAAATATTTCGATTCGATTTCGATCACAAAAGATGTCAATCAAATGAATTCCAACTTGAAGAAAAAATGTAATATTCATTGATCAAATCAGTCACTCCAACATAGTTTGGTGGATCTTTTGAAGAAAAGATTAATCAGACGAGAATAAAGATAGAGTCCCATTCTACATGTCAATACCGACACCAATGAAATTTTTAGTAAGAGGAAAATCCGTCGACTTTAGAAATCGTGAGGGTTCAAGTCCCTCTATCCCCAAAAGCCCTTGTTATTCTCTAATTTTTTATCCTATATCCTCATTTTTTTTTAGTTGACATAGACTCAACTAATTTCTTAAAATGAGGATAGTGCGTCAAGAATGGTCGGGATAGCTCAGCCGGTAGAGCAGAGGACTGAAAATCCTCGTGTCACCAGTTCAAATCTGGTTCCCGGCGATTCATTTGTATGAGTATCTATTCCCATATTCATTTTTATGAATTTTGGGAATAGATATATATTTATTAGTGGTGTTGATTATCATACATAATTTATCGTCCGCAGATATTCTCTTTCTAGATGAAAAAAGAATAGATGTATATTCTAGGTATATAAAGTATGTAAATGAATTATTCGATTTTGTTTCGCTAAAGTTGAATCAAGGCGAATTCAGAGGTTGGGAATAGTAAAAATTCATCTCAGATATATTACAAAAAAATCCGGTCCGTTTTTTTTTGTATTTTTTTGGTATTTCTATTTTCTTCATTTCTTTGATCGTACTTTTTATTTTGCGGAGCCAGATATATAATTGATGTTGATGTGTATCTTACATAGTTAAGCAGACCTTTTTCAGTTCATCCTATTGGCTTGGCTCATCCGAAATAAGTATCATTCAAAATTGAGATTCTCAATGAATAGCTATATTATTGTATTTATAAATTATATTATTGTATTTATAAATTTTTTATACCATCCATAATAAGATATGAATGAAACCTCCTTTATTCTGGCTGGTTAAACTTCAATTTTTTTATTTCGTCTAA